CATTTGAAATGGATGCCTGAGTTATTATATATATTATGGGCAATAAGTAAATGTATCGAATCTTTTTTTCCTTTATCCAAGAACGGGTATTTCTCATTTGCATGGTCCAATAGTTGATTTGATACCGACAATTTATACAATAAAGTAGGTAGGTCACTTGAATAATTCCCTATCTATGATTCTGCTTCTGCTATTGACTGGAAAATTATTATTGGAATATAGGAATAATCTCTTGAATCGGTGTAAATATAAAACAAATAGAAAGACAGGATTTGGAATGCTTTATTTATGGACAAACTTAAATCATTTTTCATTCAGCCATTGAGTGATAAATCAATACAAGTGCCGGGGATATACGATTTAAATAATGGAAGATACCATATTTCAAAATTGTATCTATAATAACTGGAAAAGTGGAAGAAAGAACAGATATAATTTGATCGTTATGATCAAATCCAAAATCGTTGTAGATAGAGTCAATCATTAGTTCCCAACCGTGGGGCGAATGGAATCCGATACATAAATCAGTTACTAAAAGAATGGAAAAAGCTTTTATTGTATCGTTTAAATTATATAATAATTCCTGAACCCGAGAGTTAAGAATAACAAGCTCGTCATTACCCAGAATAGAAGAAACACTTAGAATAATGAAAGACATTATGTTTATTGAGAAGTTCAAAATCGTATTCATATGGTCTTGGTTATACATCTTGATTAATTGAACCGTTTCTTTGTGGATTCCTATATTAAGCTTTTGTATATGTATTTCTGAAGATTCATTTATCATTTCGTCCAACAGGAGTAGTCTCTCTAATTCTATGAATTTTTCTAGAATACCATTTTTTTGAATATCATTCAACAGGGTTTCAGATTGTCTCTTATTCCACCAATTAATAGACCATGATTCCATACTTTTTTTAAATGAGAGAGAGCTCCACCAGGTAAAAAATACTAAAAATACTAAAGATATAAGAGATAGAATGCGAATAAAGACTTTATTTTTTTTCATTTTTTCATTTAATGAATTGTTAAGGAATCCACCTCACGACTCTACACGCGCGAATATTGTGATTCTATTACGTACAAAGTTTTTTGTTTTTGTTAGGCTTTTAATCTATAAAGAATACAGAAATAGAATCAAAGTCCCTCTCAACAAATGAAGACGAAATAAGAAAAAAAAAATAACAATTCTTCATTTCATTTCAATTGGTACACGCAAGAAATAGGCCAATTCCGCGACTTTTTGTTCAATTTCTCGTGGAGTCAAATTCTCATCAATATGAATTAATGGAATAGACCCCTGTCCCCGGATTTCCATATAAAGGAAAAAGACAATACGAGTAGAAATACCTTCTTTAACTTCGATTCGTATGGCCTGAATATCCTCCATAAGGAATCGGAGAAAGATACGACGATTTTTTCCGGGAAATCCCCAACGAAAAATACAAACTGTTCCTTCTTTTCTATCGAATCTATCATAACCACTACCTATATTCCACGAAATTATGCACCACAAATAGGAACTAATAAAGAGACCTGCTATCCCATAGAAGGACACCACGATTCCTTGTGGAAAAAAAAGGATTTGTTGATATGGAAATAAAGATCTAAAATTACTATCTAGATAACTACAAATTCCAACCACTAAGAATCCTAACGAACCTAAAAAAAGGATAAAGGCCCAGTAGAAATTAATTATTTTTCGGGAGCCTGTTATAAGTTCTATCCATATACGGTCTGATCGCCAATTCATACTAGATTGAGTTGCATTTTATTGGAATTGATAGAATAATCCCAATTTGACTTTCCTATTTTTGTTTACGAAGTAACGCTCATCAACTAGCACTTTGATTATATGAACCTTCACAAAAATGGCATCTCATCTTATTCTAGATATTTACATATAACCATATGACCTCACCCCCCATTTAATAACTTCGTATCTAGTTGAGTTGAAAATAGCTAGAATTCGTTAGCGTTCGTTCATTTATGTTCGTGGGAAGTCACATATTCTACCCTATTTCACTAATTTTAACTTATATTATTTGTAATAGTTTGTGTTATAATACAAGTCTAATTACTTATTAAAACAATGAATGATATTTTGTCCCGGCGAATTTAAACAATCTTGTTTTTTTGTACATGAAGAAATAAAGAGGCCATTGCAAATGCTGGAATTACTAGGCCCACTAAGGGGACAAAAATAGAGGGTAAATTTAGAATTGTCATATTATTGTTACATTAATTGTTACGTTGTTATAAAATAGGGACATCTTATATTATAATTATAAATAATCTTCTAAAAATTCGAATTCGTATATTCGAATATTATTTAATATTCTTATACTTTATTTATACTAACTAATATACTAAGTATATCGAATAACCTACTAACTGAATAATTTAATAAATAGCCTTATTCATATAGTTTATGTAGAAATATGAACTATATGTATGATAATCTATTTTTTTAGTCTTTATTTCTTCTTTTTTTAAAGAA